TGAATTCTTTTATATATTATACGTTATAAGGAAAGGAAGACAAACTCATATTTAGTGAAAAATCAAAGAAAATCCTTTTAGTTAGAAAGAACTTGCTATGAAAAAAGAAAAAGTATTGGAATCTACACATTGATTTTTTTTGAACCGTATGCGTCAAAAGGCGCCTGTACGGTTTCGAGGGGATACAATTTGACCCTAATCAACCGACTTTATCGAGAAAGATTACTTTTTTTAGGTCAAGAGGTTGATAGTGAGATCTCAAATCAACTTATTGGTCTTATGATATATCTCAGTATCGAGGATGATACCAAAGATCTGTATTTGTTTATAAACTCTCCTGGCGGATGGGTAATACCGGGGGTCGCTCTTTATGATACTATGCAATTTGTGCAACCAGATGTACATACAATATGCATGGGATCAGCCGCTTCAATGGGATCTTTTATCCTGGTAGGAGGAGAAATTACCAAACGTCTAGCATTCCCTCACGCTTGGCGCCAATGAGGCTTTTATTTGAGAGAAAAAAGAAGACTATGCCTTCGCCATATGAAATATGAATATTAAGTAATAATAGCATGGCACTTTGAATTCGATATAAGAAATTCTGTTTTCAAAACATTAGATTATGTATCGAGAGAGTAATATGAGAAAAAGGTATTTCCTATTTTATTATCGGAAGTCCAGTTCAGCGTCACAAACTTTTTTTCACACCAGAGGTCTCTTAACAATATTTATAGTATAGAGCGAAAAAAAATTCTTTTTTCATTAGTTTATTTGATCAAAAAAGCAACTTTGGGATTGCTGAATGACAGACAAATCACAGACAAAAAAATATAATAAATATATAAAGCAACGGAGCCATCATAGTATTTTTGAATTCCTCCGAAAGGAAGGGTGGTAAGTTGATCATTTACCGATCGGGGTCTAATCGATCCTATTTTTTGAAGGTAAGGGTCAATTTTATTGTAGAGCCGTATGCAATGCATAATGCCCGTACGGTTGTTCGATTCTATCTTTTTTCTTGTTATTCTTTTATCTTTCTTTTATCTTCCCCTCATCGTGCGAAATAGAGAAACTTTTTATTATCTTATATCATCAGGGTAATGATCCATCAACCTGCTGGTTCTTTTTCTGAAGTAGCAACGGGAGAATTCATCCTGGAAGTGGGAGAACTGCTGAAACTACGTGAAACCCTGACAAGGGTTTATGTACAAAGAACGGGCAAACCTTTATGGGTTGTATCCGAAGACATGGAAAGAGATGTTTTTATGTCAGCAACAGAAGCCCAAGCTTATGGAATTGTTGATCTTGTAGCGGTTGAATGAGAATAGCCTTTATTTCAATTTCACGTCAAGTCGTGATTTAAAATTCACCCTGCCGAGTTTAATATTCTATGATTTTTATTTACTATTGTAATTGTAATTCATAATCATCCGGTTAGGATCGATCTAAACCAGTCCATTATGTATATGATTCAACATGCCAACGATTAAACAACTTATTAGAAATACAAGACAGCCAATTAGAAATGTCACAAAATCCCCCGCGCTTCGGGGATGCCCTCAGCGTCGAGGAACATGTACTAGGGTGTATGTGCGACTCGTTCAGATCATGAACTAGAACAAAGGAAAGAGGACAATGTTCAAATATCAATGATCAAATAGGATAGAACGGAAAAACGAACTACATTTACTATCTAAAAATAAGAAAATGGATCATATCCCTTTTATTGTGTATGAAATTTATGGTTTCTATTGGTGTAAAACCACTCACCTCAATTCAAGATGAGAAGCAATTCTCCATTGGTAGCAAATGGTTATCCATTAAGCGGAGGAAATCTTAGTTAACCTAGACGCCTCTTGCAAGAACGGACTAACAGGGTCAGCTACCCAGCCAACTTTCATAATTAAATACCGTTACTGTATAGGTAGAGCTCGTTGTGAAAGACCTATTACTGGATAATTCATGGGTAGAGCCGAAGAATGTGAACTATACAAGTTAGCAATAACATTGATTAAATGAAGTAAAGGCTCCGGTGTATAGAGAAGACCTCACCGTTTAAGAAGTAACCATAGAAACGATGGAATCCACTATTTCTTTATCATTGCTATTTTTTATTCGTATTTCGAGGTGAAATGCCTAGAAAAAATAAAAAATCGTGGTTGGGAAGGTTATAGTAGCCAAAGCCATTGGAATTTTTAGTTTATACATTGGAAAAATCCGTTTTGTTATTAATATACTAGGAAAGGGGCAAAAGAATAACTGAAAGAAAGGAAATCTATTAGTTATTCGTTAAAGTTTCATTTATTCAATGACCAGAATTAGACGGGGATATATCGCTCGGAGACGTAGAACAAAAATTCGTTTATTTGCATCAAGCTTTCGGGGGGCTCATTCAAGACTTACTCGAACTATTACTCAACAAAAAATAAGAGCTTTGGTTTCGGCTCATCGGGATAGGGATAGGCAAAAAATAAATTTTCGTCGTTTGTGGATCACT